TTTCATACAATATCTTACTTGAATTCTATGTAATGATCAATAAATTGAGTTGAATTCTATATTTATATGTATCAACATCCTACTACCCGTTTATTCTATAGATATATATTTGGACTGGAGTTGACAAACAACCAATACCAATTTTATTCTTTCTTAGTTTAGATTAGAAATGGAAATGGGGCGTGGCCAAGTGGTAAGGCAACGGGGTTTGGTCCCGCTATTCGGAGGTTCGAATCCTTCCGCCCCAGAGGGTTTTTATGCTATTGCTATAGTATTCCTATTATTGCTATAGATAATGGAGTGGTCAGGAGTAAATTAGTATTAATTAAATATCTGTTCGAATCTCATTAACAAATGATCAAGTTCCATAACATATGTTTTATAACATATTTTTTGGAGCCAATGTATCTTTTTCTATTTCATTTTTTTAGGTCTTTCGTGGTTGACTCTAATGAAAAATTGGAAATCTATGGAACGATTGAGGCAGGGATGGTTTATCCTATTCTTTTTATTCACTTTGATAACAATATTTTATTATTGAAATATTACTCAACCCTATCCCTATGTTAAACAAAATACATATAAACATATAATATAAAATGAGGAAATATTTAACTTATATGGTATGTATCGTTCTATTTCAATGCAAATAATTTTTATATTTTTATTTTCGTAATCAGATGAAAAGAATAAAGATTCAAATCTTTACTTATATCATTTTTTGACATTTTTTGATTCACTTGCGAAAACAAATTGGATTATTTCTTCTTTATCTTTGATCTATTTTAAAATTTAAAATTAAATCAGTGATGAGTCAAGGAAAGAGTTATCGGATTAAACATGCTGCTTATTGGCGAATTTCCTTCAAAGAAGATAGTATTTCTAAATAGGAAACTTTTTCAATTATAGATATTTTTTTTATAAATAATTTAATAATAATTAATATTAATGATTTCTTGTCAGTTGAATCTTTGGTATTGAAAAAGTAGGAAATAGGATAATCTATCCTATTTAGTCACTTGAAGATGCAGAGTCAATAAGTAATTCGTTTATATATAGTTATAATTATATACTTTCTATTATTTTGTATTATATAGATTATGTATGTTAAAATGTATGTTAAAATAGATTTATGGATGTTAAAGATATTGTCTTGCTAAAACTTTTTCATAAAAATCGTTCCACATACAGATATCACATCATATTCTTTTTTTAAAATAAGAATATAAAAAGTCTAGATTACGATGTTTATGTACAACTGAACCAATGACTATTCATGATTCCATAATTGAATCAATTCCATACTGGTTCCAAATTAGAGGAATGTGATGGTAAAACTTCGTTTGAAACGATGTGGTAGAAAGCAACGTGCGACTTGAAGGACACGATCCGTTGTGGATTTTTAGATCCACCATCTTATTTTCGATTTATCGAGGAATGAAGATGCTCTTGGCTCGACATCGTTTGTTCTGTTACACCTGAATCCTTTGTTTTTTTGTTGGGTTGTAAATAGTCTACGATGGAGCTCGAGTCGAAAAGTCCAAAGGATTAATTCATTTCTGGGGGGCAAGGATCTAGGGTTAATGCCAATCAATCAATTGGAACAACTTCGTAAACGTATCTTCTATATATAATAATAATATAGAAATCAAAAGGATCCAATCCAATTTCAACAAGTTTTGTTTTTAAATTGGAAACTTGTTGTAATTGATCAAACTTTTTCGATTCAAAGTGTATTACGCGGGAATCAACTGTCCATCGGATTCTTTGATAGAAAGAAATCAAATTTCAAATATTTCCAATTCAAATGAAAAGGTATGTTGCTGCCATTTTGAAAGTATTAAGAAGCACCGAAGGAATGTCTAAACCCAATGATTTAAAATAAAGATTAAAGGATCCAAGAACAAGTAAACCCATTTTAATTGTCTCGATAGTCTCAATAACTGGATCATCCAAATCTAATTTTAAACGAGACAAAAAAGCGGGTAAAGACAACTCAATAAATGAAATTGACTAAAGAGAAGAATTTACTTTTGAGCTATTTGAGAGTTATTCAACTTGAGTTATGAGTACGAATGGTTTCTTTTAAATTTTCAGGAAGGACAAAAAACGAATGAAATTAAAGTCTAATTGATTTTCTAGGTTCATTCGAATCAAATCATTTTTTCTCGAGCCGTACGAGGATAAAACTTCCTATACGGTTCTAGGGGGGGTATTGTTCATCTACATCTATCCCAATGAGCCGTCTATCGAATCGTTGCAATTGATGTTCGATCCCGAAGAGAAGGAAAAGATCTTAGAAAAGTGGGGTTTTATGATCCAATGAAGAATCAAACTTATTTAAATGTTCCTGCTATTCTATACTTCCTTAAAAGGGGTGCTCAACCTACAGGAACTGTTCAGAATCTTTTAAAGAAAGCAGAAGTTTTTAAAGAACTTCCGTCTAATTAAACAAAATTCTTTTAAATTTAAAGAAATACCAAGGGGGGGTAGCGACTTA